TCCAAATTCAGAGCAATGCCTATTGTACCCTCTTCAAATTCTACTAATTCCCCTGCCATTACTTCATCAAGACCATGAATACGAGCAATGCCATCGCCTACTTGAAGTACGGTGCCGGTATTCACAATCGTGACTTCTCGATTATATTGTTCAATACGTTCACGGATAATATTACTAATTTCGTCGGCTCGAATGGTTACCATTAGTGTCTCTTAATTCTTTTTCGGAAACAAAGGGAAGAAAAAAAAAAAAAAAATAAATGCCTACAGTAAAAGGGCTAATCAGTTATTTCTTTCATGGCCCCGAACATGCCAATATTAGCACTGATGGTGCGTAAATGTAACTCGCTGTTCGAACAACTATTCAGAGTTCCTAGAGCTCCTTGTAAGGCTTGTTGGAAAACTCGCTGTCGGACCTGATTAATTGCTCTTTGTTGTTCAAAATGAATGGTTTCATTTTTGTAATTTTCTAATCGTTCCAAATTCTCATAAGTGGCATTAATCAAATTCTGTTTTTCTCGTTCTATCTCAGAGTATCCATTCACTCGAAACTCATCTGCTTCCATTTCCACTTTCCGTAAGCGAGCCCGGGCTTTTTCGAGCTGCTCAATAGCTCCTCCGCGTAGTTCTTCTGAATTTCGAATAGTACTCAGAATCCTCTGTTTTCGATTATCTAATAAATCACTTAATGAAAGTAGATTATTTTCCCATTCATTTCACAACTTCACTTCCATGATCTCTTCCCGAACCAAACATGAATCTTTCGATTCATTTGGCTCTCACGCTCAGTTACTTATGTTATGAGCATTCCCATATCTTTTAATGTAATGAGCCTACCCTCTCTTCTCTGTTCGTATTCCAAGATATGGAAACTGATACAAGACCAGAATATTCAGAGGACTCTTCCGACCAGACAAAAAAATCTGTAATTGTCAGCAAAGTTTGTTTTTTTTTCTTCAAATCCAAAAAATTCTTCTTATTTTATACATAGGTCGTCGATTCAGCATTGGATAAAAAAAGGGCGAGACACCCATTTTTCCAGTAAATGGTTCAAATCATTTTATCGATATGAGTGTTCTATATCGGATAAATTGCCAACTATTCATTTTGAAACCATCTCCGTACTAACGTAGTGGTAGAAAGAGTACCATGTTGTGCCTGGACTTCAGGCGGTTTAGCTTTAACCATGTTAATGGTCCCACATTATTGGTTGATAGAGAATCAAAGTTGATTTACCAATGAGTCACGAAATGCTATGGTTCTTACATATGATTTCTGAATTTATTCAGAAGTAATTCGTCGAGATCGTGCACCTTTCTTCCCTATTTATAAATAAAAAAAAAGAAAGTGCAGCCGGTTGGATCCAGCCTATTCTTGAAATACACAACTCGCACACACTCCCTTTCCAAAAAAGATCAATACACCAAGCACTACACTTAGATTTATTAGATTTGTTGCTAAAATATCGGTATTCAACCCGAAACTCCCGGCGGATGGCCAGTAACCCAAGGAAACGAAAGAATCGGTTACATTTTTCATATGCTCTCCTCTTATAGATAGGACTAACAAAATCGAACAGAGTTCTTTTTGTATCACTTCGTCCCGTTTTTTTATTATTGATTTCTTTTTTTATTAATTGACTTATTTGAAATATGAATATATTCATTTCATTTGAAATCATTTTCAAATTTCAAAAATGGATTCTTTATTATTATTTTATTTCAATTGAAGTTCCCAATAAGATACTTATTAGGTCCCCGGTTTCATGTCAATTGCGAAATACCTGGAACGCTTCCTAAAAGTCAAAAGGGGTTTCCATTAAATTAAGGACGGGAAGTGAGAAAGCGGGTGGATCTACTAATTCCTCATCCTCAAATCAGACCTTCCCCGGAGTATTGTCTCAACGAAGAAGTGGAGTGAAGTTTTGATATAATTCGAAGAAGCAAGCGGTAAGTCGACAGCAATAAAATAAGAAAAGAAGTACGTATTTTCACGTTTATAGAATAGGATTAAACAAAAGGATTTGCAAATAAAAGCGCTAATGCCACGACCAGTCCGTAAATTGTTAAAGCTTCCATAAAAGCCAGACTAAGCAATAAAGTACCTCGTATTTTACCCTCTGCTTCTGGTTGTCTCGCGATACCTTCTACGGCTTGGCCCGCAGCAGTACCTTGACCAACTCCAGGTCCAATAGAAGCAAGCCCTACGGCCAATCCAGCAGCAATAACGGAAGCGGCAGAAATCAGTGGATTCATGGTAAGTTCCTCGCACCAAAATAAAGAAATGGTTAATGATACAATCAACCAATGAATTATTACTTATTATTCCATCACTAAGATCCACCCGGTCAAAGTAACTAAGAACTCCGAATTGAAGTGATGATATACTGAATCATCAGAACTACTTCGATATCTCGTTTTTAGTTCCTATCCATGGAGTCTTTGGAAATCCATACGGTTCTAGTTCTTCCATTTCTTTGTTCCGAACCATTCTTTCAATTC